CTTTCGAGCTGTTCAATGGCTCCTCTACGTAATTCTTCTGAATTTCGAATAGTACTCAAGATCCTCTGTTTTCGCTTATCTAATAAATCATTTAATGAAAGTAGATTATTTTTCCATTCATTTCACAGCTATAATATCTCTTCCCGAACCAAACATGAATCTTTCGATTCATTTGGCTCTCACGCTCAATTGTTTCTTTTATCTTTTCTTTGATTGATGGGCATTCCCATATCTTTGAATGGAATGAGCCTATCCTCTCTTTTCTGTTCATATTCAAAGATATCGAAACTGATCTAAGAATCTTAGGAGGACTCTTCAGACCAGACAAAAAATAAAAAATTGTCAGCAAAGTTGTTTCTTTATTTATTCTTTATTTACAACTTATTTCCAAAAAGAAAAAAAAAAGATTTTAAAGAAGAAAGAATAGAAATAGAATTGAATATAATTCTGAACTTCATTACTTCATTCTCATTATTATTATTATTAGAATGAGATTTCGATTTTTTTCATCCAAAAAATTCTCTTTTTTATACAAAGAAATTTTATACAAATACAATACATAGGTCGTCGATTCGGCAGTGGATAAAAAAGGGGGTAAGATACCCATCTTTCCAGTTAATTGTTCAAATAATTTTATCCATATGAGTGTTCTACATCGGATAAATTCCCAATTATTCCTTTTTTCTTTTTATCATTTTTAAACCATTTTGGTACTAACGTAGCGGTAGAAAGAGTACCATGCTATGCTGTGCCTGGACTTCAAACAATTTATCTTTAACCATGTAAAAGACCTCAACATTATTGGTTGATAGAGAATCAAAGTTCATTTACCAATTAGTCACGAAATGCTATGGTTCTTACATATGATTTCTGAATGAAATCCAATTTCGAAGTAATTCGTCGAGATTGTGCACCCTTTGTTCCTATTTCTGCTATAAATAATAATCCATAAATATAAAGAAAGTGCAGCCGGTGAAATCCAACCTATTCTTGAAATACACAACTCGCACACACTCCCTTTCCAAAAAAAATCAATACACCCAGCACTACGCTTAGATTTATTGGATTTGTTGCTAAAATATCGGTATTAAACTCGAAACTCCCAGCGGATGGCCAGTGCCCCGCGGAAACAAAAGAATAGGTTATATTTTTCATATGCTTTCCCCTTATAGATAGGACTAACAAAGAACAGAGTTCGTTTTGTATCACTCCGCTTATTATTAATTTGAGAATTCTCAAATTTCTTAGTTATGGTTATGTTTTTATTCTTCTTTTTTTTTTTTACATTTTTATTCTACGATGAAATGAAACATTAAACAAAAGGATTTGCAAATAAAAGAGCTAATGCCACGACCAGTCCATAAATTGTTAAAGCTTCCATAAAAGCCAGACTAAGCAATAAAGTACCTCGTATTTTACCCTCTGCTTCTGGTTGTCTCGCAATACCTTCTACAGCTTGGCCCGCAGCAGTACCTTGACCAACCCCAGGTCCGATAGAAGCAAGCCCTACAGCCAATCCAGCAGCAATAACGGAAGCGGCAGAAATAAGTGGATTCATGGTAAGTTCCTCGCACCAAAAAGAGAAATGGTTAATGATACAACCAACCAATGAATTAGTACTGAATCTACTTCTTTTTCTACTTCTACTTTTATTATTTACTTTACTACACTTATTTTTCCTTTCTTGATCTTTATAACTAAAATCTATCGGGTCGAAGTAGCTAAAAACTCCAAATGGAATTCAGAATATTACTGAATTTTCAGAACTACTTCGATATGCCGTTTTTCCTTTCTACCTTATGTAAATAGATATGTATACGGTTTTAGTCATTGCGTTTCCTTGTTTATAAGCTATTCTATTCTTTCTCTTTCATTCAATTCACAATCACAGACAAAATAGAAAAAGGACTGATATGGGAATCCATATAAATGCAGTGGGCTAGAAACAAAGAGATAGGGGTAATTACTATCTAACTAGTAAATAACATATACTTTTATTCTTCCATAACGTAAATCACCTGCACTTTTTCTTCTATGAAATCGTATTCTGTAAGCATTCTTCGAAACATACACAAGGATTGATAACATATATGTAGTAGGATCCCCAACCCTTCTTTCTCTTCCAAATCCTGCAATATCATCTATCTTTCTTCATATATACATACATGTAGCTATTTGCATTTTCTTCTCCAACCCAGTGGATTATATTGAACCCCCCGCATTGCTTAAATTTGGATAAGCTTCAAAAAAGACTATTTCGAAAGTTAGTCAATGATGACCCTCCATGGATTCACCTATATAAGCCGCAGCCAGAGTTGCAAAAATAAGAGCTTGAATACCACTTGTAAATAATCCAAGAAACATGACAGGTATAGGAACTACTGAAGGCACTAAAGAAACAAGAACAACAACCACTAATTCATCAGCCAATATATTCCCGAAAAGTCGAAAACTAAGAGATAAAGGTTTTGTGAAATCTTCTAAAATATTAATTGGTAAAAGTATTGGAGTTGGTTGAATGTATTTCCCGAAATATCCCAATCCTTTTTTGCTAAGACCCGCATAGAAATATGCCACTGACGTGGGTAAAGCTAAAGCAACAGTAGTATTTATATCATTCGTGGGCGCAGCTAACTCCCCATGAGGTAACTTTATGATTTTCCAAGGTAAAAGAGCACCTGACCAGTTAGAAACAAAAATAAATAGGAACATCGTTCCAATAAATGGAACCCAAGGACCATACTCCTCTCCAATCTGAGTTTTGCTCAAGTCTTGAATAAATTCAAGGACATATTCGAAGAAATTCTGACCGTCGGTCGGAATGGTTTGTGGATTCCGAACAGCTATGATGACTGAACCTAATAAGATAGCAATTACAACCCAAGAAGTGATAAGTACTTGGGCATGAATTTGTAAACCTCCTATTTGCCAATATAAATGTTGGCCTACTTCTACACCTGATATATCGTATAACCCTTTAAGTGTTTTAATGGAACATGGTATAACATTCATATTGTCCTCTAACAGAAATCGAACTTCAAAAAAGGAATTATTTTGATTCAACCATCTCTTTCTCAATTAATCTATGTTCATTCATGAATTGAAGTTATGAATCGTATATTTCGGATACCGAGAAATCACATAAAAAAATACCAATCATTTGATCTTTTCAATATTATTCAATATTCAAAACATAGTTCAAACTCCAAAAGATGCAAACCAAAATAGTAACAATCAAAGAGAGTTCATCAAAAACAAACTAATCTTCTTCTTCTTAATGATAAGATTAATGATAAGATAATCAACCATTTTTTATATAACTAGAACGGCCCTCACAAATTGCAGATACTAATTTGGTAAGAATCAATCGAATCGAAGCTATAGCATCATCGTTGGCCGGAATAGAAATATCTGCAAGATCTGGGTCACAATTTGTATCGATTAAACAAATCGTCGGAATACCCAAAATGACACATTCTCGAAGAACCGTATATTCTTCTTGCTGATCAACGATAATTACAATATCGGGCAATCCCGTCATATATTTGATCCCACCCAGATATGTTTGCAAGGTAGATAACTTTCTCTTCAACATTGCTGCATCTCCTTTGGGGAGACGATTGAGTTTCCCCATCTTTTGTTCTGCTCTTAAGTCCCGGAACTTCTGAAGTCTTGTTTCTGTAGTAGACCAATTCGTTAACATACCACCAAGCCATTTTTTATTAACATAATGACATCGAGCCCTTATTGCTGCTGATGCTACTAAATCCGCTGCTTTCTTTTTGGTGCCAACGATTAAGAATTTTTTTCCCCTGCTTGCTGCATCAAAAACTAAATCGCAGGCTTCTGATAAAAAACGAGCAGTTATAGTAAGATTTGTAATATGAATACCTTTACGCTTTGCAGAGATGTAAGGAGCCATTCTAGGATTCCATTTATTAGTACCATGACCAAAATGAACTCCTGCTTCCATCATTTCTTCCAAATTGATGTTCCAATATCGTCTTCCCATTTTCCCACACTTTCTCTTTTTATTTTTTCTTTTTCAAAGAGATTAAGTACCTTGTGAAATAAATAATTGTTCCGAGGGAACCTTCTACCAGGATTGACCATTGATATACGACCCAAACCATGAATTTCATTCTTTATTATTTTTTATTTCATTGATTACGAAATCCATAATCGGACCAGAGAGTGAAAGTAAAAAGAATGAACCTCTTGTTAGGAATTCATAAATTCCATTACGTAAATGATTGGTCTGATGTCTCATGGAAAGTGTTTGGGGCACAAGAACAAAATAATTCTCTATGGTGTAACAAGATATCTCTCATTTCCAACTCGAATAGATTCTTACTTTTGATTTTCAAATAAATGTTTTTGTCTTGCTTTGAACGATGTACTAATTTTTTGAATCCGGTACCAACCGGTATAATCCCCCCCAGAACAACGTTCTCTTTCAGGCCTTTCAACCAATCAATACGACCTCGTAGAGCAGCTTTTGCTAAAACTCGAGCAGTTTCTTGAAAACTCGCTTCGGATATGAAACTTTGAGTATTCAGAGATGATTTCGTTATTCCCAATAAGATTGCCCGATAACAGATCGCTTCGTCCAAAACGCGCCCTGCTCGCTCTGCTCGCAACAATCCAATAAATTCCCCAGGTAAAAAAACATTAGACATTCCATCTTCTGAAACCAAAACTCTTGATGTTACTTGACGTACAATAATCTCTATATGTCTATTATGGATCTGTACCCCCTGGGATCGATAAACCTTTTGGATCTTATTAACCAAAGAGATACGACTTTGGGCTATGGTTAGTTCAGCTCCAATCAAGAATCCCCAGGGGATCCCAAGAATCCTTCGGATACGTTCGTCCCAACCTTGAACTCTTCTTTCGAGGTTCATCGATATTGAATCAATTGAACGAACTTCTAAGATTTGTTCCACTTTTGGAAGACCTTGCGTTATGTCACCAGATCTCGATTTTTCATATATAAATGTAATTAATGTATCTCCTTCATAAAAGGTTTCCCCATAATGGCCATGAACAGTTGCTCCTGGAGTGACCAAATAGGGCTTAGCTGATCTTATAACTAGAGAGTCAACATGAACAATTAAAATTTGACCAGATTTTTTTATGCGTGATCCGTATTTAAATAGACATACATTTTCACAAAGGAATTGTCCAAGGCTAATTATTGTCCATGCCTCTTCACAAGAATCGTGATGGAGAAAACACCAATTCAAATGGAATGAATTCCAAATGATGTTACTGCATGGATCGGGATTATAAATCCTACTATTTTCATCTAGGAAACAGTATTGAAATGGAAGTACTTGAAGCACTTGGAAAGGCTGTTGAAAATTCTCAAGTAAAAAATCTTTCTTTAAAAAGACTTGATTATAAGTTCTTAAATAGTAAGATGAACGAAAATCTACTATTTTAGGCACAATAGTACCTAAAGGACCCAACAAATCCCTAATTGGAGTCATGGGATCCGATTCTTTTGTCGCATTATTATATCTCGAAGTATTGAAGGGGCCAATTCGAGAACAATTGGATGATGACAAAATTAGGAAAGATTGGCATTCCTTATTTCGATTCAACAACGTACCAAGAGTTCCCTGATGTTGGGGAAATGATTGAATCTTCACCTTGGAATCAAAAGGATTGATATGGGTACGATCTAATCCATTATTGTAAATAAATCCCGAACCTGCCATATCATACCTTTTTACGGTATACGAAATAGTGGACTTTACTAACTCAATTCGGATGAAATCACGAAGCAGATCATTTGTCCTTATTTCAACAAAAGAAGCATGAACCTCTTCTTCTATAGAACTCTTTTTTTCTTGGTCCCAAGTCAATACTAAGCAAGCCCGAACTAATTGAATACTTGTGTCAGAAATTCCTCGAATTGACTTGCCATTTCCATAAAGTATATAATTGACAATTCGAAGTTGGACATTATCCTTTTCCTGCAAGAGATCCTGAGAGAAAAGTGTTGCTAAATTTATCCCATCAGCTATTTCATATGTGACTACGGGCCGAACCAAAACAAAATGCTTTTTTTTGGTAAGTGTAATCCGTTGGACATAGATCCAATTTTTCAATTTTTTTGATCCTTTAGAATCTTTTTTTTCCATTCCTGGTGGTATCAAAATGCCACTGTGCCTAGATATTTTATCCACCTCTCCAGAAAAATGAATATCTCCAGAAAAGATTTTCAGTTCCATACTCTTTTTTTTTCTCTCCACTCGGACTAATCCACCTACTCGACTTCTTATATTTCTATTTAAAGCAAGTCGTGTATCTACTCCAACGATACTATTGTTCCGGACCATTATGGGCGAAGATCCGGGTAAGATATGCACTTCCTCGGGAATGAAAAAAAATCGATCTACTTTCATTTGCATTTGGTATTTCGGACTAAATTCTTTTGCTCCTCGATACTCAATCAAATCCTCTTTTTTTACGATTGAATCTACTTCGACAATCCCATATTTAGTAATTCCCGAACTGCTTCTTCTGTATCGCGGATCATCAAAAGAAGCAAGAATACTATTTCTACGTAAAATACCATTTATAGGTATTTTCATCGAAATACCAAAACAGGGTATTAGTTTCTTTTCTTGTTCTTTATCATATTGTAAGGGAATCACAAATCTATTTCTTCGCTTTTTTGCCAAAGAATTCTCTTGACGAATAGAAGTAGAAGACTCTATGAGATTCCAATGACCCTTGGATATGATTCGATAAGGTTTTGAATAGTCAAGAATTTCCCTATCTTTTTTAACAAGAGTCTCCAACAATTTATGTCTTACTTGATCATTAGTCAGTGAGAGATCAAAGATATATCTTTCTTCGAGAGAAAAAGAATTAGCATTCATTTGATCTTGATCCTTGTGGAGTGAAAAAGACACTATATTGGATCTGCATAGACCTCCTGCTAATATCCATAAATGACTTGTTTTTGGTAATAGATGAACATTACTATATGGATATTCGGGCGCATGATAGCCATTAGTACTCCAGTGCATTTCTCCTTCTGACTCAGAATAAATATGTTTTCGAACCCTCTCTTTAAAATGAAAAGTGGATGTTCCGGCACGAATCTCGGCAATCACTTGTTCTGATTCTACATATTGATCATTTTGAACTAAAATCAAGCTTTTTGTTGGAATTTTCACATTATGTAGAATATCTCGACTCTCAATAGTTACATACAAGTCTATAAAGCATAGAAAAGCAGGATGCCCATGACGGGTACGTGTGGGATGAACCAAATCCTCATCAAATTTTATTCTTCCATTAGAGGGAGCTCGTACATGTTCGGCAGTACCACCTGTGAATACTCCGCCGGTATGAAAAGTTCTTAATGTTAGTTGAGTCCCCGGTTCCCCAATTGATTGACCCGCAATAATACCTACGGCTTCTCCCAACTCGACCAGGTCACCATGAGTAGGACTCCGGCCATAACATAATTGACAGATC